TTATTTCTTATTATTTTTTTCTTATTTCTTATTAATTTAATAAAAAAATAAAGTAAAAGCGGGTAGCGGGAATCGAACCCGCATCGTTAGCTTGGAAGGCTAGGGGTTATAGTCGACGTTGATTCATCATTTTTAACGTCTCTAATTCAAAACTGAACGTGAAACTTTGGTTTCATTCGGCTCCTTTATGGAAGATGTATAAATTCCTATATTAAGACATGAACGAAAAAAAAAATTCCACCCATAACATCTATGTCAGCTTTTCTGTCTGAATGTATTCAGAACAACCCGCTTTCTAGACGATCCCTATAGAAAAGAGGGGGATTATATTATAACAACCTTTCTAGTTACTTCGTTCTCTATTTCTATGTGAGATAATCCTTAGGAAAAGCATTTTGTTTCTACCGAGCTAAAACAATTTGTCGATGTCTCTAGTAAACCAAAGTCATTGTTTAATAGCCATTTTGCTTCAATTTCCGTAATACAAATTCCAAATTAAAGATTTAGTTACGATTAGAAAGCCACTTTCTATCTTTATCCATGGATCCTTTACTCATACTTATTCAATTAGAAGTATTGATCTAATAAAAAAAAAAAATTATGTTTCGTAATCTCATAATCCAATTTTTCAATTTTTAATTGATTCTTGGATACAAATCACGAGAATGTATATTCTTCCTCGAATTTTTCATTGAGAGGTAAAGGATTAAATCCTTTTAAGAAATAAAGTTTTTGGTCGGAATGAAATATTAATCAAACCGAAAGACCCCTTAACTATATAAAGGATTATAGAACGAATCACACTTTTACCACTAAACTATACCCGCTACAATCCGATTATTGTATATAAATGAACCTTTTGTCGAACAAGAAAATGGGTCGTAATAAAAAGTTAAAAGAGTAAAAAGAAAGGATAGGATCATAAAATAATCATGAAAATTAGAGCGTTTACGTGTTGTATCAGAGAACCCAATGAGATTCGGAAAAGATAATTCATTAAATTTCAATAACTAAAACTAAATAACAAGTGTTTTTTTGCCGGAGGTTTTTGACCTAGACGTCTCGACAAAACTACTTAAGCCATAACATACATGAAAATGTATTGTGCAAGAATCCACAGCTCCCTTTTTGTTATTTATTTACTTTACTAAAAAAAAAGGAATAAAGAAAATAAAGAATAAATATAAAAAATTAAGATAAGAAACGACACTTTGATTCGATATCATTTGATTCTATATCATAGAAATCAAAAGAGTTTTTATTTTTACAATCGTAATAACAAGCAAGTATTTTAGTTTTCAAATAAAAAAAAAATTATTTATGATTCGTTGGAACAATAAATGGCGGGCCCGGCCTGGTCAGTACTTAGCCGGGCCGTGGAACTAAAAAGCACTCTCGGATGAAAAAAAATATTATGAAGGGCTCTTTCAATCCTTATTTTTTATAATGTAACATAGTATTATCCTTTTTCAATTGGGAGGAGAGATGGCTGAGTGGACTAAAGCGTCGGATTGCTAATCCGTTGTACGAGTTTTTCGTACCGAGGGTTCGAATCCCTCTCTTTCCGTTTTTGTTGATGACTTGGTATTTTCTTTCGAATTTTTCGCGAGCTCTTTTTATTTTTAATATTTAATAGTTAAAAATGTGTAATAGATAAAATCCTACTAAGAACATTTAAAAATCAAGCAAGGAAAACAAAAACCTTCTCTTTTATTCTTCACGTCCAGGATTACGTCCTGGATCATTAGACAGGAATCCGAAAATAAAGAGAGAAACAAAGAATATCACTACCGTGTAAACAAATAGTTTGAGAGTAAGCATTACATAATCTCCAAGATTTTTTTTAGTAAAAAAGAGAATAGATTCTCCGTTTTTATACCGCATACCCTACTATTTTTTTTTTTATTTTGACACCAAGAAATAAAGTGGGGTGATCCAGATTTTTCGCGGTTGTACAAGAATTTCAATATTTGAATTGAGGGTGTAAGACTTATCTGATCTTATCAATTCTTTTCTTTGAATTTTTTTTTTTTCAATAAATCATGAATTTGTCTAGACATTATTAAATTAAAGATATCATCGAAAACTTACAGCAGCTTGCCAAACAAAGGCTAAGAGAAAAAAAAACAGGGGTATTACTGGCATAACATCTACGATTGGATTTAAAAAAGCGTAGGCCTCGGGCAATTTGGCGACGAAAAAACTACTTGAATAAAGAGCAGAATTAAGACAGATACAGATCAAACTTAATATATTAAGCATAACAAACATTTTGTTCTTGAGGATAATTGTATTTTATTTATTTTGATTGAGTTATTAATAAATTGAGTTTTTTATTATTTTATTATTATAAATATGTTATTATTCATAGAAAAGAAAAATGAATAAAAAGAAAATAAGATAGACCAAAAAACTTTCTTTGATTTGAACTCACCCAATCAAAAATCCTTCAATTCTCAAATCAAAAGAGAATAGAATAAACCATACTTTCATACAATATCTTAATTGAATTATATGTAATGATCAATAAATTCTGTTTAATTCTACGCCTACATGTATAAAAATTCTAGTAATCTATTTTATAGATAATAGATATTTAGACTTGAGTTGACGAACAACCAGTACCAATATTAGTGTTTATTAGTGTCGACTAGAAATGGGGCGTGGCCAAGTGGTAAGGCAACGGGTTTTGGTCCCGCTATTCGGAGGTTCGAATCCTTCCGTCCCAGAACATACCTGACCCACGATCATTTTATTAATCTATAATTTTATTAATCTATAATAAAAAATAAAATATATATCTATATCATAATCTATATCATAATAAAATAGATCAAAATAAAGATTGTCTTTTCGACCAGTCTTCCGTTTAAGAGTATAATATTGTTATAGAATGTGATTCTTATTTCTTTATAGAATGTGATTCTTATTTCTTTTTTTTTTTTTTAATCATATCTTTTTCACAAATTTAATCGAGTTCAAATAACACGCATATGAAACGAAATTTTGATTTGTTAAATATTACTGATTTTACAATATGAAATATGAAAAAATAACAACCTAAATCTTCAATCTTTACTTACATCAGTCTTTTTTTTTATTAATCATTCATGGTTTAATCCAATATGGATTTATCTTTCTCTTAATGATGATAAAAAGCGAATGGTACTTACTGTAAAACCTTATGCAAATAATGATATAGGGTAGGAAACTATTCAATCAATTAAATCTTTTTAATGATTTCTTATGAGTTCTTGGTACTCTAAGAAGTGTGAAATTGTTGAATTTATCCTATCACGTTACTTGAAGATAATTTATCCTATCACGTTACTTGAAGATAGAGATTCAAAATAACTTGTTTATTCGTGTTTATTTATTCATGTTATGTTAGTTATAATTAAAAAAAAAATTATAAACAATGGGGTTAAATTGATTGAATTCTTGTTGAGACTTCGTCATACATTATCCATTCTTCATATAGAAGAAAAAAGTATAGATTATTATGTACCGACCGAACCGATGATTATTCACGATTCCATAATTGAATCAATTACATACTGGTTCCAAACGGAAGGAATGTTATGGTAAAACTTCGTTTAAAACGATGTGGCAGAAAGCAACGTGCGACTTGAAGGACATGATCAGCTGTGGATTCTTACATCCACCACTTTTTTATATTATATAGGAACGAAAGTGCTCTTGGCTCGACATCATTTGTTCTGTTCCACTGGAACCCTCATTTTTGAGAGTGTTGCCATGTAAATAGTACACGATGGAGCTCGAGTAGAACGTATTGATTAATTTCTCAAGGGCAAGAATCTAAGGTTAGTATCGATCAATAAATTGGAACAACTTCGTAAGTATATTTTAGATATATAAATCTAAAGGATCCAATTCGATAAAATTTAAAAGTTAATTTTGTTGGAATTGGTAAAACTCTTTTGATCAAATCAAAAGTAAAGTGTATTACGTAGGAATCAACCATTCATACGATTCTTTGATAGAAAGAAATCACAAAAAATGGTATGTTGCTGCCGTTTTGAAACGATTTAAAGATCACCGAAGTAATGTCTAAACCCAATGATTCAAGGCAAAGATAAAGATCCTGGAACAAGGAAATACCGTTTTCAATTGTCTCAACAACTAGATCATATTTAAGAATCAAAATAGATTCTAAAGGAGACAGACAAAAAGGGTTAGAGACCACTCAATAAATTTAATACCTAAAAGGTTTCTTTTGAATTATTTGAGAGTTATTCAACTTGAGTTATGAGGATACAAATAATTTTTTTTTTTGGGGGGGGGGGGGAGACTACGAAAAAGTATTTAAACTAAAATCAATAATATAATGAATTTGATGATTTTATGGATCTATTTGATATTATGATTCTATACATAGACATAATTTAGACATAGACATAATTTAGAATTTTCTCGAGCCGTACGAGGAGAAAACTTCTTATACGTTTCTAGGGGGGGGGGGAGTATTGTTCATCTATCCCAATGAGCCATTTATCGAATCGTTGCAATTGATGTTCGATCCCGACGAGAGGGAAGAGATCTTCGTAAAGTGGGTTTTTATGACCCGATAAAGAATCAAATCTATTTAAATGTTCCTGCTATTCTATATTTCCTTGAAAAAGGTGCTCAACCTACAGGAACTGTTCATGATATTTCAAAAAGGGCGGGGGTTTTTACGGAACTTCGCCCTAATCAACAAATAAAATTCAATTAATGAAATAAAAAAAATGTGGATGATTTGTATATAGCCTTGTATAACCTTTTTGTTTCTTTGCTATTTCCTCTTTTGTTCTATTTATATCATACTAAATTTATTATTGTTACTATAAAAGAGTGTCTTTTATAACGACAAAAATCTATTTAAATTTTATTGATATAAATTTTATTGATATATAGAAAATAGATAGAAAAAGATTAAGTGAATAAATAAATGAAGTAATCGGGTCTATAAATATAAAATTTTGAGATTACTGTCAATG